TTCAATGCGACAATTGTTATGGATTAATGTATAAGAAAGTCAAAATGAATGTTTGTGAACAATGTGGACATTATTTGAAAATGAGTAGTTCAGAGAGAATCGAGCTTTCGATTGATCCGGGTACTTGGAATCCTATGGATGAAGACATGGTCTCTGCGGATCCCATTAAATTTCATTCGAAGGAGGAACCTTATAAAAATCGTATTGACTCCGCTCAAAAAACTACAGGATTGACTGACGCTGTTCAAACAGGTACAGGTCAACTAAACGGTATTCCGGTAGCCCTTGGGGTTATGGATTTTCAGTTTATGGGGGGTAGTATGGGATCCGTAGTAGGCGAAAAAATAACTCGTTTGATCGAGTATGCTACCAATCAATGTTTACCTCTTATTTTAGTGTGTTCTTCCGGAGGAGCACGAATGCAAGAAGGAAGTTTAAGTTTGATGCAAATGGCTAAAATTTCTTCGGTTTTATGTGATTATCAATCAAGTAAAAAGTTATTCTATATATCAATTCTTACATCTCCTACTACCGGTGGGGTGACAGCTAGTTTTGGTATGTTGGGGGATATCATTATTGCCGAACCCTATGCCTATATTGCATTTGCGGGTAAAAGAGTAATTGAACAAACATTGAAAAAAGCCGTGCCTGACGGTTCACAAGCGGCTGAATCTTTATTACGTAAGGGCTTATTGGATGCAATTGTACCACGTAATCTTTTAAAAGGTGTTCTGAGCGAGTTATTTCAGCTCCATGCTTTTTTTCCTTTGAACAAAAATTAAATCAAATAGAACGGTTAGTTTATCAGAATTAAACGAAAACCCTGAAAAATTCATTTTTCTTTTGAATCATTTTTTTTATCGATATTCTTGTTTACTACTCAGTAAACCTCTATCAACAAGATAAAAAGTGAATTTTTCCTTTGGGGAAGTTCAAATTAGACTAGACAAATAAAAAAAAGTTCATTTTCCTCCCTTGCTTGCATATGTATAGATAATTCAAATAGAGATAGATACAGATCTATAGAGCGTCTTCCATCTTTTTGCATTTCCCGAAAATTCCCTGTTGTTGGATCAGCTTCTAATAAATTTTGTAGAAATTTTTAATGGAATAAAATTTTTTCTTTATTAATGACTATCTTTATTAATGACTATCTTTATTAATGACTATCTTTATTAATGACTATCTTTATTAATGACTATTAGAAGACAAAAAGAATAAGAAATCTAACAAAGGGATTATGATACATCTATTTTATTTTGAAAGATTAATAAGTCGATTTAGTTAGTTTGGCGTTTCTTGTACCTAGTTTTTTATTCTATTTCTATTAGGTTCTATTCTATATATTTCTATTAGGTTGTATATTAGTATTAGATATCTATTTACTTAAAGATACTTAGTATAATTATATAATATATATATAATAGAAATAATAAAAATACAAGATATTCTAAGATATCTTTAGAATTCAGAATATAACAATAACAGGTACAAATATTAAATTGAGGTACCCATTTTATGACAACTTTCAATAACTTACCCTCTATTTTTGTGCCTTTAGTAGGCCTAGTCTTTCCGGCAATTGCAATGGCTTCTTTATTTCTTCATATTCAAAAAAATAAGATTTTTTAGATCGGCTGAGACCGAATCGTATCACTCCTTTTTTTATTTTAAAAACTTCGATTCGATAAGACCCATTTGGTAGAATATTGTATAACACATAGATTCCTACAAACATAAATAAAAAAAGCTCTTATGCATGGGTAAACGTAAATCAATTTGCGCTCTTTTGAAAAATGGATCATCATCGGTCCGATGTATGAAATTCAAGTCAATCTATTTATTTGTATGTATATAGCTATAGGGGATCATATAAAGGAAGGAGATGTTATTATTTTAGATATAAACAATTCTATGAATTATTCCTAAGGTAATAAGGTAAAGGTTCAAAACAAAATAGTTGATGAGAGTTACTTTGAAAACAAAAAAAGGAAAGTCATATTTTCTCAATTCCAAAAAATTGTATAACTGGATCTAATATATATGAGTTGGCGATCAGAATCTATATGGATAGAATTTATAACGGGGTCGCGAAAAACAAGTAATTTCTGCTGGGCCTTTATCCTATTTTTAGGTTCATTAGGATTCTTATTGGTTGGAACTTCCAGTTATCTTGGTAGAAATGTTATATCGTTATTTCCGTCTCAGGAAATCATTTTTTTTCCACAAGGGATTGTGATGTCTTTCTATGGGATCGCAGGTCTCTTTATTAGTTGCTATTTGTGGTGCACTATTTTGTGGAATGTGGGTAGTGGTTATGATCTTTTCGACCGAAAAGAAGGAATAGTGCGTATTTTTCGTTGGGGATTTCCGGGAAAAAGTCGTCGCATCTTTTTACGATTCTTTATGAAAGATATTCAGTCCATCAGAATAGAAGTTAAAGAGGGTGTTTCTGCTCGGCGTGTCCTTTATATGGAAATTCGAGGTCAAGGGGCTATTCCTTTAATTCGTACTGATGAGAATTTTACTACACGAGAAATTGAGCAAAAAGCTGCTGAATTGGCTTACTTCTTGCGTGTACCAATTGAAGTATTTTGAAATGAATTTATTTTAAAAGACTAAATGCTTTGGCAGTAGGAAGAAAAAACTAAAGAATTTCTTGCTTTTTTTTTTGTCAATTGAATATTCATCTATTCTTTTATGCTCCTTTTTTTGATATATTTGATAGAAAAGGAGTTTCTTCGTCTCGAAATTAGTATTGATCGAAAAAAGGGGGAATAACATCCTGGAAACCCAATTTTTTTCTTGATTCAAGTTGGAAGTGTATTCTGAGTCTATTTCTTTATTCTTTCTAAATTCAAAGCAAAGACTCAGTATTGAATCACCAGAAAAAGAGAAAATGGATTCATAGGCTTACTACATTCTATTCGAATTAGAATAGAAACTCATGCTCGATAGAAATATTAGATCTAATAGAATCAACAAATGAGGTAGGTTCATTAACAATTCACAGATTCAAAATGGCAAAAAAGAAAGCATTCATTCCTTTTTTTTATTTTACATCTATAGTTTTTTTGCCCTGGTTGATCTCTCTCTGCTGTAATAAAAGTTTGAAAACTTGGATTACTAATTGGTGGAATACTAGACAATGCGAAACTTTTTTGAATGATATTCAAGAAAAAAGTGTTCTAGAAAAATTCATACAATTAGAGGACCTATTCCAGCTCGATGAAATGATAAAGGAATACCCAGAAACCGATTTACAACAATTTCGTCTAGGAATCCACAAAGAAACGATCCAATTCATTAAGATACACAACGAGTATCGTATCCATACAATCTTGCACTTCTCGACAAATCTAATATCTTTCGTTATTCTAAGTGGTTATTCCTTTTGGGCTAAGGAAAAGCTTTTTATTCTGAATTCTTGGGTTCAAGAATTCCTATATAATTTAAGTGATACAATTAAAGCTTTTTCGATTCTTTTATTAACTGATTTATGTATCGGATTCCATTCGCCTCACGGTTGGGAACTAATGATTGGTTATATTTACAAAGATTTTGGGTTTGCTCATTATGAGCAAATTTTATCTGGTCTAGTTTCGACCTTTCCAGTCATTCTTGATACAATTTTTAAATATTGGATCTTTCGTTATTTAAATCGTGTATCTCCGTCACTTGTAGTGATTTATCATGCAATAAACGACTAAAAAATGATTCACTGATCCAATTGGAATCTTTCGTACCTTATACATCATAACCAAATCAAAGTCGTATTTACTTTACTCTTTTTACCCATGAGGGATTCCTTGTATATTTCAACAAACAAAAATTTATTTTTTTTAGTAAATGTAAATAGCAGAATTGTGGCTAGGGAAGTATATTATCGACCTACCGAACTTTATTGTAGAAATTTTCGGGATAAATGATTGGACCATGCAAACTAGAAATACCTTTTCTTGGATAAGGGAAGAGATTACTCGCTCCATATCTGTCTCACTCATGATATATATAATCACTTGGGCATCCATTTCAAGTGCATATCCGATTTTTGCCCAGCAAAATTATGAAAATCCACGAGAGGCAACTGGGCGTATTGTATGTGCCAATTGCCATTTAGCTAATAAGCCCGTGGATATTGAGGTTCCACAAACGGTACTTCCTGATACTGTATTTGAAGCAGTTGTTAAAATTCCTTATGATATGCAACTAAAACAAGTTCTAGCTAATGGTAAAAAAGGAGCTTTGAATGTCGGAGCTGTTCTTATTTTACCGGAGGGGTTTGAATTAGCCCCCCCCGATCGTATTTCACCCGAGATGAAAGAAAAGATAGGAAATCTATCTTTTCAGAATTATCGCCCCAATAAAAAAAATATTCTTGTAATAGGTCCTGTTCCTGGTCAAAAATATAGTGAAATAACCTTTCCTATTCTTGCCCCAGACCCTGCTACTAATAAAGATGTTCACTTCTTAAAATATCCTATATATGTAGGTGGAAACAGGGGAAGGGGTCAGATTTATCCTGATGGTAGCAAAAGTAACAATACAGTTTATAATGCTACGGCAGGAGGGATAATAAGCAAAATTTTACGAAAAGAAAAAGGGGGATACGAAATAACCATAGTGGATGCATCGAATGGACGCGAAGTGATTGATATTATCCCTCGAGGCCTAGAACTTCTTGTTTCAGAGGGCGAATCCATTAAACTCGATCAACCATTAACCAGTAATCCTAATGTGGGTGGATTTGGTCAGGGGGATGCGGAAATAGTACTTCAAGATCCATTACGTGTCCAAGGCCTTTTGTTCTTCTTAGGATCGGTTGTTTTGGCACAAATCTTTTTGGTTCTTAAAAAGAAACAGTTTGAGAAGGTTCAATTATCCGAAATGAATTTTTAGATCTGTCTATTTAGCTTTATCAAATTCGTAAAAAAGAACAAAAAAATTATGAAAAGCCTTTTGCCTCTCTTTAGATTTGCTATTCCTTTTCGACCAGATGT